ACTAATAATAGTGGAATCAATGGTGCAGAGTCAAAATGGGATTTTGACCTAACGTTTTTGATGAACCAATCCAATGAATACACCCGTAACAAGTCCCTATATGATTTCTGGTGGAATCGGAAAGCACTAAGTACAAGCAAGATACACAGTTGCCCCTTGGAAGTCTCAAGGGAATGTGACTAATGGAATATGTAGGAATAGTAAGACCTATTGTTGCCTTTCATAAACAAAAAGCAGAAAAAAAAATATACCATCAAGATATATAACTATCTATCACATACCCCTAATTTCCCATCTAAGCCTTACTGTCTCTACTTCTGTGAAATGTGAAATAATTGGAAGACACCCTATTACATTCTTGGCGGGGTTACCCCAACGAAAGCACCTTTTTCCACTTTTATTCTATAAAAGCCAATCACCCATACAATATTAATTGAAAACCTGAGCACTCAGAGACTCTCATGAGTTTGTATGGATACAAAGTATCTTCAGTTCTTTCCACAACTCCTAATTGGATTCCCCACCAGCCTACCCAATCTACTTCAAGACTCAGTCAGTAAACACTAGTAGGGTAAGGTAATTAGGAAGTATTTATAGTCCTTCCTATAACCCCTTCTTGGATCCTAGGAGCAAGGATTTACAGTCTCTTAGGAACCTTCCTTTGGATACACGGATTTACGGTCCCTGACTTTCGTAGTTCTGAATCTCACAATTGAATCTTACTATGGATTTGATTCGATTGATAAATCAAATCAATGGCCTGAACGCATCAGGAATCCGTAATTAAGTGAGTATTTCTTTATTTATATTGGTAATTCATATTGGTATGGTACAGGTTTGGGTCACACCCCGATTTTTGAAGAAATAATTGAAAGTCAACCCCCCGATTCTTAAAATTGGGTATCGACAGTCCCCGCCCCTTACCTCTGCTTCTGCCAGGCAAGAATTTTTTGAGTTCTATTAGTTTAGTAGGGTAAGAAATTCCGAGTCTTTTGTTAATCAGGCGACACCCGGATTTGAACTGGGGAGAAAGGATTTGCAGTCCCCCGCCTTACCACTCGGCCATGCCGCCAAAACGATACAAAATAGATATAGATGGAAATATTCTGGGGAATTGCTGAACCATTTCTTTTTTTTGATTGGATCCTGTTGTTCTCTTAGATTGATTGTATTTCAAAACACACAACACCTAAATAAAAGCTTTCCCCTTTTTTTCTATTGAAAGAGAAAAATGGATTTCCAGTCACAGAATCCAAAATTCAGAGCAAATTGGAAGCATTAATGACTGTGAATTCATGAATGGTTCTTGGATTTTGATCTCCAATTTGGTTTCCTTAATAACATAAGGAGATCAAATTGATATACGACTAATCAGTCTCAATTCTTTTCCATAATTAATCCTTTTCAATTTCAATTATAACAACAATTATGTGTATATGTAAACCCCAGAACAGAAATTCTTACACGGATACCTAGTCAGGTATCTTATCTACATATTCCTATTAGGAAATCGTCGTGCTTGCATTTTTCATTGAATATATTGAATATAAAATCGAAATTTGGATATAGCACGACCTATGTTGCCTCAAGGGAACTTCGATAAAAGATGGGATATACGGATAGCTAGATAGTTATATCTGCATGTACTTAATAAATATGACTTCTCTTACGCACTTCAATCGTATTCTACTAATTAACAAATGGGTAGAAATATCTTTTCTCTCTGCGAATCATTTTTTGAACAACGGAATCGATGAAATAAATTAAGTGCTAAAATCAAAGTCAACTCTAGACGGTTCCTGATTATTCTGTCTTTATCTCACTCATAGAGAACAGATTCAATTCCGAATCCATTTATGGTACCCAATCTGATCGTAATATCATAAGGTAGAAATTGGATCTATTTTGATATTCTATACAAGACTCCATAAGTCTAAGTGGCAGAATTTTGTTTCCAGGAATGTTTTATCAATTCATTTCCATTTGTATCTGTCGCAAATTCGAATTTGAGTCACATTTTTTTTGATTCCTCCGTTCATACGTATTTAGTACATATATATATGTATATGGGGTTGGATAAAATTTCATGTTGTTCAAATGAGCAAAATATACATTCCATCGTTGCTAGATCAATCTATATGGTTCAACGAAGAGTGAGCCAATAGTTGGATTTTTTCGATAAACGGAAAACTTAAGATGTTCCGGGATGGAAATGAGGGAATGTATACAATACCAGGGTTTAGTCAGATACAATTTGACGGATTTTGTAGGTTCATTGATCAAGGCTTGATGGAAGAACTTCATAAGTTTCCAAAAATTGAAGATACAGATCAAGAAATTGAATTTCAATTATTTGTGTCAACATATCAATTGGCAGAGCCCTTGATAAAAGAAAGAGATGCTGTGTATGAATCACTCACATACTCTTCTGAATTATATGTATCCGCGGGATTAATTTGGAAAACTGGTAGAGATATGCAAGAACAAACCATATTTATTG